GAATTCGCCGCAATGGATACCTTGTGATCCAGTAGTTCTAATTTGTTCCTTTAGTTTCAATTAAACTCGGCCCAATCTTTTACTAAAAGGATTGAGCCGAATAAAATAGAATAAAATAAAGAAAAAGCAACGAGGATCCCATGTATTTTCATCTATTTTGCATAATATTATCTATATAGATAGATAATATATGTCCACCTTGCCTAAGATATAAATAAAAAATAAGATCTAAGATTTAATAATTCAACGTTGCTATTGTTAGATCCATAATTAATCCTATGGATCCTTAGGATTGGTGGATCCTTTTATATCCCACAGTTTTGGATCATAAAAAAAGAAAACAAGCTAAGGGTCACAATTTCTTCTACCCATCCTGTATATTGCCCTTTTCATTCTGTGTTGCAATAGAAATTTCTTATTCTCTTATATAATATTATAAGATATATAATAAGAGTGCGTATTCTATTATAATAGTATGCTATTTTTCGAAAGAAAATGATTTCTTCATAGTATAAGTGAAGAAGAATTTTGATCTTTTTCTTGTCGATAAGAATTTTTATACAACATGGGAGAAACCTCTCCCTCTTTCTATTTTATATAGAAGTATCATATCTATCATATTATAGTAAATTACTAAACATTCCAGATTCCCATGATAAAATCATTTATTTATTGCAATACTTAACTCCCTATTATATTACTTAATTTCATAATCTTAGTGATTGAATTTATATGTTTATTACGATAGGAGATAAAATAGTGAACTGATTATTCATCGAATGACTATTCATCTATTGTATTTTCATTCAAATAAGGAAAGGTTCTATGGAAGGGCGGCGGTTCAATTCGGTGTTGTCTTACGGGAAGTTAGAATACTGGCGTGGGCTAAGTAAATCAATGGGCAGTTTTAGTAGTCCTATTGGAAATATCAGCGGAAGTGGGGACTCCACTATAAATGATAGGGATAAAAATATTGAGAATTGGAGTGATAGGAGCAGTTATAGTTGCCCTAATGTTGATTATTTATTCGGTGTTATGGACATTTTGGGTTTGGTTTCTGATGACACTTTTTTCGTCAGGGATGGTAGTGGTGACACCTATTCCATATATTTTGATGTTGAGAGTCAGGTTTTTGAGATTGACAATGATAGTTCTTTTCTAAGTGAACTAGAAAGTTCTTTTTCTAGTTATCTGAATAGTAGATTTGGGCCGAAGGACGACAATCGCGATTATTATTGTTACATGTATGATACGAAATACAGTTGGAATACGCACATTAATAGTTGCATTGATAGCTACCTTCGCTCTGAAATTAGTATTGATAGTTACATTTCAAGTAGTAGCGACTATTACAACGATAGTTACATTTATACTTTCATTTTTAGTGAAAGTGTAAATAATAGTGAGAGCGGGAGCTCGGGTATAAAAACTAGCACTAATGATAACGATTCCAATATAAGAGAAAAATCGAACGATAACGATTTCGATATAAATAAAAAATACAGACATTTATGGGTTCAATGCGAAAATTGTTATGGATTAAATTATAAGAAATTTTTTCAGTCAAAAATGAATATTTGTGAACAATGTGGATATCATTTGAAAATGAGTAGTTCAGATAGAATCGAACTTTCGATTGATCCGGGCACTTGGGATCCTATGGATGAAGACATGGTTTCTATCGACCCTATTGAATTTCACTCGGAAGAAGAACCCTATAAAGATCGTCTCGATTCTTATCAAAGAAAGACGGGTTTAACTGAAGCCGTTCAAACAGGTGTAGGTCAACTCAATGGTATTCCTGTAGCAATTGGGGTTATGGATTTTCAGTTCATGGGGGGTAGTATGGGATCTGTAGTAGGAGAGAAAATAACCCGTTTGATCGAGTATGCTACTAATAGATCTCTACCCGTCATTATGGTGTGTGCTTCTGGGGGAGCGCGCATGCAAGAAGGAAGCTTGAGCTTGATGCAAATGGCTAAAATATCTTCTGTTTCATACGATTATCAATCAAATCAAAAGTTATTCTACGTATCAATCCTTACATCTCCTACAACTGGTGGAGTAACTGCCAGTTTTGGTATGTTGGGGGATATCATTATTGCCGAACCCAACGCCTACATTGCTTTTGCGGGTAAAAGAGTAATTGAACAAACGTTGAATAAAACAGTCCCCGAAGGTTCACAAGCGGCTGAGTATTTATTCCATAAGGGCTTATTCGATCTAATTGTACCACGTAATCCTTTAAAAAGTGTTCTGAGTGAATTTTTTCAGTTACATGGTTTCTTTCCTTTGAATTCTAATTCAAAGCATTAGCCTCAATTATTTTCAACGAATTGGAGTTCATCGGAATAAAATAAAAATAACAATAAAAACAACGTAGTTTTTCTTTGGTTACATAAGTTCACAGTTCGATAGTAAGAATATTAAGTAAGAATTAAATCAAAAGTTTTGGATAATGACTTTTATCGTTTTTCTCCAGATTGAACCGATTTTTCTCCTATCCCTTATTTTAGTACAGTATTACTGATTACTAATCAGTAACCCCCTATATTAGGGGAAGGGGTGAATTCTTCTTTTTTAGGGATAGCATTTTTTAGGAAAAAAAGAAATTCTATGTTCCCTTATTACGTATTAAGATATAGAATCCGAAAAAAAAATATGCAAATAATGAAAATTTCTAATTGAAGTCTTGCATATTTTTATATCTCCTCACTTATGATATACTTATCATACTTATAATATACTTATTATAAAATATCTTTATAATATAACAGGTACAAATATTTAATCGAGGCACCCGTTCTATGACAGATTTCAGTTTACCCTCTATTTTGGTGCCTTTAGTAGGCCTAGTATTGCCGGCAATTGCAATGGCGTCTTTATCTCTTCATGTTCAAAAAAACAAAATTGTTTAGCTTTGATGTAACCAAACCCTAGCAATTTATTTTTTTATTTGGCTTTCAATGATAATGATAATATAGATATCGATTTAGTAGAATATGGTACGACGTGTAGATCTTTACGAACACAAACAAAAAGTAGTTATGCACATTTTGTCTAGATACATGATAGATGAATCGAGTATATACATTTAGGGATAATTAGGGATAACTGTTTTCAAAAAAGAAATGATCGGATCGGAAATAGAAAGTCAGTTTATCTCTATGTTATGTAGATATACATAGTAAGATTATATTATAGATATAGAGGAATATTTTCTTTCTTATTTTACTTGCTAACCCGTTTGGTGAATTATTCCTAATGGATTGCATGGTATGATCATAGTGCTAGTCGATGAGAGTTACTTCGAGAGCAAAAAAATAATATAAGAAAGTCAAATCTATTTCATTTGGCTTAGCTTATTCTATCAATTCCAATAGAATACAACTGGATCTAGTATGAACCGACGATCAGAACGTATATGGATAGAATTTATAACGGGGTCTCGAAAAACAAGTAATTTCTGCTGGGCTTGTATACTTTTGTTAGGCTCGCTAGGATTCTTATTGGTTGGAATTTCCAGCTATCTTGGTCGGAATCTCATACCCCTATTACCCTCTCAGCAAATCAATTTTTTCCCCCAAGGGATTGTCATGTCTTTCTATGGGATTGCTGGTTTGTTCATTAGTTCCTATTTGTGGTCAACGATTTTGTGGAATATAGGTAGTGGTTATGATCGATTCGATAGAAAAGAAGGAATAGTGTGTATTTTTCGTTGGGGATTCCCTGGAATAAATCGCCGCATCTTCCTACGAGTATTTATGAGAGATATCCAGTCCATCCGAATCGAAGTTAAGGGGGGAGTTTATCCTCGTCGTGTCCTTTATATGGACATCAGAGGCCAGGGGTCCGTCCCCTTGACTCGTACTGATGAGAATTTCACTCCACGAGAAATTGAACAAAAAGCTGCGGAATCGGCCTATTTTTTGCGTGTACCAATTGAAGTATTTTGAAATGAACTGCATAATGAAAATTTTTTTTTCAGTATGGGCGAAAGAACTCGGGAATACGCTTTTTGAATAGGGCCGGGGTCCCCTTGTTTATTAGAGCAAACCGCGTTCGATTCTATTTTCTCTGTTCCATTAGTAATACCGCCGTGACCTATAGAATAAAACAAACAGACGTATATAAAAGAATCATAAGAAGACGACTTTTTCAACAAGGTATTTTTTATGCATAATAGAAAACTCCGTTTTTTAGACTAGTATAAAGTATAAAGTAAAATAAGCATGAATTGTATTCATCATACATATAATATCAGAGCATAATCCTTCGGAATACTGTACAGAATTCATCTTTTTCTTTTTGGGGAAATACTTTGTTTTGTTCAATCAATATGCCGTTTTAATATACTATATTACTATAATACGAATGGATTATCTCTCATAAATTATCTCTTCTTTTTCAAGAGATCTTTTTTTTTATCCCCTCTTTTTCTCCTTGATAACTAAAGGATTTGATCTCTCATAAACATCCAACTTTTCTCCCGCTTCCCCCCCGTCCATTTCGGATTTTCTCATCAATATTCGTCGTCAGAAATACCCCTAAACTACCCCTGTGGTGTGGGTGGCTAGTGAAACATTTTTTCAATTATTGATTACCGAGGGCGAGGGAATTTCTTTCGTCTAGAAATGCTTGAAGGTTCATTACTTATTTAATGAACCTTCAAGCATTCATCGAAAGAAACAAATGAAGAGACTATTGGGTTGATTTGATCCATTGAGATATCTATCTGGAACGAACAATATTGGATCATTTCTTCACTCGAAAGAAAGAGGGGCCTTATCTATATATTCTACTTAGATATAGATAAAGATATATATATATCATAAGTAGAATATATAGATATGAGCACTAAACGATCCAAGGTAATAGATCCACAGGTTCCATACCTTTTTATCGAACTCATGCTTCATATAAATATCAGATTAGACGGAGTTTACGAATGAAGTAGGTTCATTAACAATTCACAGAATAGATTAAAAGTGCCGAAAAAGAAAGCATGGGCCCCGCCCCCATATCTTGTATCTATAGTTTTTTTACCGTGGTGGATCTCTCTTTCATTTCAAAAAAGTCTGGAACCTTGGATTACTAATTGGTGGAATAGCAGGAAATCCGAAACTTTTTTGAATGATATTCAAGAAAAGGGCGTTCTAGAAAAATTCATAGAATTAGAGGAACTACTTCTGCTAGACGAAATAACAAAAGAGTGCCCCGAAACACAGATACAAAAGCTTTACATAGGAATATACAAAGAAACGATTCAATTGGTGAAAATTAAAAATGAAGAGCATATCCATATTATTTTACAGATTTCGGCGAATATAATCTGTTTTGCTACTCTAAGTGGCTATTCTATTCTATGTAATGAAGAACTTGTGATTGTGAATTCTTGGATTCAGGAATTCCTATATAACTTAAGCGACACAATAAAGGCTTTTTCTATTCTTTTAGTAACGGACTTATGTATTGGATTCCACTCACCCCATGGTTGGGAGCTAATGATTGGTTCGGTCTACAAAGATTTTGGATTTGCTCATAATGAGCAAATTATATCTGGTCTTGTTTCTACCTTTCCAGTCATTCTAGATACAATTTTGAAATATTGGATCTTTCATTATTTAAATCGTGTATCTCCTTCACTTGTAGTGATTTATCATTCAATGAATGAATGAACAACTCGTTCGATCCGCTGATATGAATCAAACAATAATGTTACTTTGTATATAAACAAGCAAGCCGTTTTGAATCTGATTCACTTTATACTTCTACCCGTGCAGGGTATTCAATTGCTCCTATATTCTAGTACAATTATTCCAATCCAATGACAGAATTGTGGGTAGCGAACTAGGCTAGCTACCTACCTAATTTATTGTAGAAATTTCCGGGATCAATGATTGGACCATGCAAAATAGAAATACATTTTCTTGGGTAAAGGAACCGATAAATCGATCTCTTTCTGTATTGATCATTATATATGTAATAACTCGGACATCTATTGCAAATGCATATCCTATTTTTGCGCAGCAGGGTTATGAAAATCCACGAGAAGCAACTGGACGTATTGTATGCGCCAATTGCCATTTAGCTAATAAACCAGTAGATATTGAGGTTCCACAAGCGGTACTCCCGGATACTGTATTTGAAGCAGTTGTTCGAATCCCTTATGATTCACAACTGAAACAAGTTCTTGCTAATGGTAAAAAGGGGGGTTTGAATGTAGGGGCTGTTCTTATTTTACCCGAGGGATTTGAACTAGCCCCCCCGGATCGTATCTCTCCCGAGATGAAAGAAAAGATAGGCAATCTATCTTTTCAGAGCTATCGCCCCAATAAAAAAAATATTCTTGTAATAGGTCCCGTTCCTGGTCAAAAATATAGGGAAATTGTATTTCCCATTCTGTCTCCGGACCCCGCCGCTAAGAAGGACGCTCACTTCCTAAAATATCCTATATATGTAGGGGGCAACAGGGGTAGGGGTCAGATTTATCCAGATGGAAGCAAGAGTAATAATACAGTCTATAATGCTACAGCTGCAGGTACAATAACTAAAATTTTACGTAAAGAAAAAGGAGGATATGAAATATCCATCGCTGATGCATCGGACGGCCGCCAAGTGGTTGACAATATACCTCCAGGGCCAGAACTTCTTGTTTCAGAGGGTGAATCCATCAAACTTGATCAACCATTAACAAGTAATCCTAATGTAGGTGGATTTGGTCAGGGAGATGCAGAAATAGTACTTCAAGATCCATTACGGGTCCAAGGTTTGTTGTTCTTTTTGGCATCTGTTACTCTGGCACAAATCTTTTTGGTTCTAAAAAAGAAACAATTTGAGAAGGTTCAATTGTCCGAAATGAATTTCTAGGCCCGCGGATTCATCAAGTTATCAAAAAGAGATGCATTTTGGTTGATCGACATTGTATTATCCAAAAAAATAATGGAAAGCCCTTTTCTTGTTTTATTTATACGGTTTTCCACGCGATGTCGGAAATAACTTTTGTATGCTACTTCCTAGTAAGAGTATGTTGCAAAGAAGACTAATTGATCTGACCCTTTTTCGACCCAAATTGAAGTGGTTTGATTATGCCAGTCCTACTATGTTTCAGATTGAAAGTATCATGTAATGTATCAATTCCTTAATAAAACGAAAATGATAATCGACATACGCGCGTAGGAAAAAAATAGGTGGTAAAGGGCAGGGGGAGGGGATAAAGGAAAAGAATAAATTATTTTAGAACGAGTAACCCGTCTTACTAATCTTCTGCACAGCACAAGAAAAGGGTAAGGATGAAATTTCCTTTTCTTGTGCTGTGCGGAAATGATAATGATTCTTGATACAGTTTGTTAAAGATTACTATTTTTTTTATTTTCCAGGCCCATCTGGTCTTCGCATAGAATAGTATGAATCAATCAATTGATTCAATTCCTCAACTCAAAAACGGCATCAAAAAGAAAGGGTGCGGTGGTTTAAAACATCGGAGCAAGGGGTCTTTTT